GGGATAATTTATAACAAAGTTTTCGTGTTGTTGATTCCTAGGTGTAGTGCCTCTTCCCCTATGTGGCCTATTGGTACTGGTGGAGTAGGATTGACCTGTAAATACAGAACCTATAGGTGTAGCCTTTCGCTCAATACTAGAGTCGACAATTAAACCATAGCATCTGAGGTTACATTAATGGAGGATACACGACAGAAGGAATTGTTCTATTTCCAAACTTTACCTTCAACAAGCGTAGATTTTTTTTTTCAAAATTTTTATTTCTAGCCCGATCTCAAATCATGTGTCTTTCTCGTAAGATTGAGAGCAATAAAAAAAAGAATCAAATCGCACCATCTCTGTAATAGGTAAATGCCTCTTTTTCTCCTGAAGTTGTCGGAATTATTCGTAATAAAATATTGGCTATAATTGAAAAGGTCTTATCAATAAAATTTCCATTTATCCGCGATCTAGGCATAGGTAGCAATCCATTCTATAATTATTCTCATTACCTCTAGTGGTAAACCGATCCCACAAAGAAAAGAATTGTACAGTACGAAATAACATAAAAACAGATTCATTAATAAAAAAGATATGGGACCTTTATTTATATTTATTCAAATTGTTCTTTTTTGACAGGAATAAAAAAAAACAAAGAAATAAATATTGGAGTACGCCTCGATTTCATCCTAATGTAAATGGAGTAGTATACCAACAAAATAAAGTATTCAATTTCATTTAAGTTACAGATTATAATAACGAAAAGTTTTTTATTGAATTCTCATCCAATCCAAAGAAGAAAAAAAAAAAGGATCGAATAACCATTCTACGATGAAAAAACCCGCCTGTTTTATTTTGTATGCATAGGAGGTATACACTATACAATCAACTATATATATATATAATTATATATATATATATATAATTTATATGAATATTTGTAATAGATCTGCAGGGTAGGGTTTGTTGTTGAGAGAGAACTCTAAAACTGGACTGGAAAGGAATTTGAGAATTCTTAAGATATGGAATCATAGTCTAAATAGAATCGTGATCTAAAGAGATCCATTAACCGAAGTGCAAAAATAGACCTATCAATCAGCTGATTCGTTATAATTTAGTGACTGCCTCCGGTACCGTTATAAAATAACAGAAAAAGAGGCGAAGGCTGGTTTGGTTTTGCAAACATGAATAGAATCTTTCTAACAGTTTTCTTATTTTCTATTTATCCGCATAACCTCAAAAGAAAGATATTTCTTTGACTTTGATGAAAATTTCTATATTTTTCTAGTTAGAATTAGAATTGATTGGTCGTTCCTGTCCAATAATCTACTAGTACCGGCTCGCTATTCACTCGGTTTTTGGGTCATAATCATTATGTAGGAGAGATGGCCGAGTGGTTGAAGGCGTAGCATTGGAACTGCTATGTAGGCTTTTGTTTACCGAGGGTTCGAATCCCTCTCTTTCCGTACCTTCATCTAATTCACTGATCTTACTAACCAAAAGAGTAAAATAGCACTATATAAAATTATATTCCAAGACAACAGTTAGACCTTTCTTTGATATATATATTTTATTCCTAATTGTTGTGGCATGTAAAATACTGAAAGGAAAAGAGTAGACAAGGAATGAAAACCTACCTCTCGTTCTATGATACCTAAATGGGATAAAAATCCGGATCAAACCCTTATTTATCTTAACCTTAGGTTAATTTACTTCGACGAAAGGGATCAAAATTGTCCGAACCCTTGTGATTTTTTTTTATTTTCGTTAGGTTTAGGTCTGGCGCGAATAATATTCTACGACTAGCAATTCATTTATTTTCAAACCGACCCATTTACTATCTATTATTTGATTGACTAATCCTTTATATTGGAATGGTTGAAGAGTCAAATGTTTTGGCATTTCGTCCTGAGAGGATGAATCGAAAGAATTTTGAATCAGAGCTCTAGAGTTTTGTTCATCCCTCGCCGTAATAATATCTCGGGGTTTGCAGCGATAACTTGGTATATCTACTATACGACCATTGACTAAAATATGTCTATGGTTAACTAATTGACGGGCTCCAGGAATAGTCGGAGCCATACCCAATCGAAAAAGGATGTTATCCAAGCGCATTTCAAGTAATTGGAGTAAAACCTGACCTGTTGACCCCTTGGCTTTACCGGCGATACGAACGTATTTAAGTAATTGTCGTTCTGTAAGACCATAATGAAAACGCAACTTTTGTTTTTCTTCTAGACGAATACGATATTGAGATTTTTTACCGGAACGTGATTGGTTTCTAAGATCACTTCCGGCTCTAGGCCTTTTATTAGTTAGTCCCGGTAAAGCTCCCAGGCGGCGTATTTTTTTGAAACGAGGTCCCCGGTAACGCGACATAAAGACTCCTTATTCTTATTTATATTTCTTATTTATATTGAATTCTTATTGATGAAATTTCATTTTACAGAATAAACCTAAACTAAAACTGAACTAAATAATAAATGAAGCGAAGTTTACGAAAGTAGTGTACTTGTACTCTAAATACTCTAAAGAATAATTAGATGAATAAATATCCAGACCTTTCTATTCTATATATATTCTATATAGATAAAAGAGATTCTTTTCATGGCATAGTTAGAAGTTCCGATAAGATAAAAAATATATTTTTCACAATATTCTTTGATTTCGGATTTCAAAAGGGCATTCTCAATCATGTAAAAACTAGAAGAAAATAAATAGAGAAAAGCCGGCTATCGGAATCGAACCGATGACCATCGCATTACAAATGCGATGCTCTAACCTCTGAGCTAAGCAGGCTCACATAAGATAAATTCTACTGCATAGGGATTGTCATCTTAGCTATTAATTAATATACTTATTTGCATTCTTAGCGATTCCTATTAGCTAGTCATAATCATAATGAATATGACTATAGAAAAAATAAAATATAGAATTGAAAGGAAATATTCAATACTCATACTTACCATAGGCCATAGAATATAACGATAAATCTATCGATATATAATTATTTTATTTATTTTTCTCACATCACAATTATATAGCACAATTCTATAGTATAGCATTTAATATTAAAAAATATTAGATTCGATCTATTTTTAGATTAAATCATTTTCGTTTTTGCTTTCAAATGCTATTTTAAAGTCTTTTTATTACACTTCTTTATTTTATTCCATATCATACATATTTTATATTTCTATTTATAAATGGAATGATTTGGTCTAAATAATGAGACATTATTGCGCTTTGATTCGTAAAAATGGAAGCTCAGACGAAAAAAAGAATCGACCGTTCAAGTATTCCAAATTGCGTGGGAAAAACGAGCAGAAGAGAGACATATATACGTGGTATATCTCCATCTATATTGAATTGCAGATACAGAAATGATAGAATCGTTTCTGATTGGACCAAATGTGGGTGCGGGTCTCCTATAGAAGATGAAAGAAGATAGCCAAGAAAAAAAAAGAGGATAAAAACTTTTTCGAGATAGGAATCAGTATTTAATGAATTCAACGGTTCCAGTAGAAATGAAATAAAAAAGAGAACGACATCTCAATAAAAATGAGATACTAATCTCAAAACAAAAAGGGGATATGGCGAAATTGGTAGACGCTGCGGACTTAATTGGATTGAGCCTTGGTATGGAAACCTACTAAGTGAGAACTTTCAAATTCAGAGAAACCCCGGAATTAATAAAAATGGGCAATCCTGAGCCAAATCCTATTTTACAAAAACAAACAAAGGCCCAGAAGGTGAAAAAAGGATAGGTGCAGAGACTCAATGGAAGCTGTTCTAACAAATGGAATTGACTGTGTTGCATTGGTAGAGGAATCCTTCCATTGAAACTTCCGAAAAGATGAAGGATATACGTATATACATACGTATACGTACTGAAATACTCTATCAAATGATTAATGACGACCTGAATCTGTATTTTTATATGAATTTATATGAATGAATTTATATGAAAAAGGGAAAAATTGTTGTGAATCGATTCTATATTGAAGAAAGAATCGAATATTCATTGATCAAAGCATTCACCACACAGTCTGATAGTTCTTTTGCAGAACTAATTAATCGGACGAGAATAAAGATAGAGTCCCATTCTACATGTCAATACCGGCAACAATGAAATTTATAGTAAGAGGAAAATCCGTTGACTTTAAAAATCGTGAGGGTTCAAGTCCCTCTATCCCCAAAAAGCCCATTCAACTCCTTAACTATTTATCTTATCCTTTTTTTCGTTAGTAGTTCAAAATTCGTTATCTTTCTTATTCACCCTACTCTTTTACAAACGGATCCGAGAGAAAAATTTGTCTCTTATGACAAGTCTTGTGATATATGATACATGTACAAATGACCGTCTTTGACCAAAGACTCCCCATTTGAACGAGTCATGGTCGATAGCATTATTCATACTGAAACTGACAAAGTCTTCCTTTTTTGAAGATCCAAGAAATTATAGCACCTGGATAATACCCTTTGAATTGACATAGACCTAAGTTATCTAGTAAAATGAGGATGCGGTATCGGGAATGGGAATGGTCGGGATAGCTCAGCTGGTAGAGCAGAGGACTGAAAATCCTCGTGTCACCAGTTCAAATCTGGTTCCTGGCACACGATTAATTTTTATGAGTCTCTTTTCCACAAATTACTTAATACTTAATATAAATAGACATATATATTCATTAATAGTTTAGATCATATTACATACGTTTATCCGCCTCGGTCTTTAGAGAAATACCCCATCTATAAAATAGATGGGTAAAGCGTTTTTTATACAAAGTATGTAACAAAAATAATTATATTTTAGATTCTTTTTTTCTCTCTCGTTCAAAAATAAAGTTAATACCTAATACCTCATACGCATATACATATTCGAAAGGTTAAATTAGTTGTTAGCCTATCCATAATACAAACGAGACTTAAATTACTCTGTTTAATCTAGAACAGAACCTTGAATCTATGGAATTGTAGAAGTGAAAAAAAGTTTCTTATTTTTCAATGAGCATCTTGTATTT